AAAAAATGAAAAAAATGAAAAATATCATTGATAGAACAATAGAATATATAGGAAACTCAAAATTTTTAATCAGGGATACATATATATCCTTAACATACTGAAGCGGCTCCCATTATTGGTATCAAACCAATAGCGATTCATACAAGCTAAATCTTCTAATCGATAATTAGGCCAAAAAAAGAAATTTAATTTATTTAATTCATTTTTTTTTCTGTCAAAAATTTTACTTTCCTCCAAAAATTGACTCCAGTTTTTTATCTTGTTTTCCTTGCAAAATAAATTATTTCTATGCACACCATTCTGATTCTTTAAATTCAAATTGAAAGAAATTAGAATTCTCAATTCTCTACGACGTCTAGACGATAAAATTTTTTCAGGAACAAGCAAATCTAAATTATTTTTGTCTCCATTTAGAGTTTTTATTTTATGTCTTGAAATGGATTCATCAAAAGTATTCTTAGCAACATTTTTGGGGTTTCGGTATCTTTGATTACTTTGGTGCTTACTTTTATGAACCAAGGAAATACCTATGATTTGATACATAAAAAACTGTCCGTCATTTTTGACAGATAGACGGGCAGGTTCCATAATTAATATTCCCTTTTTCGTTAATTGTGTAAGATTTAAACGCCTCCTCATTATATCCAGATTCATTTCTTTCCTTTGAATATAGGATATAGTAATTTTTCTTACATTTATGAGGCTAACCAGCAGACCATATATCTGGATATTATTCAGCATTTTTTGATTCAATTGATTCAAACGTCCAGTCCATCTTAATTGCAAAGGAAAATCTCCTTTAAGGAATATTTTTAGTTTTTCAATGGATTCTAAAAAATATTCTTCAATATTGTTTTGATTCTTTAATTCAAAATATTGTTTTGAATTTGATGGGCTAAAATTAAAAAAAAACTCATCCTCCTCTTGTTTTCCCTTGATATTTTGATTTTCAATAAAATTTGGATTTATATTCAAATTAAAAAGAAGTAAGTTGCTTGGGATAAACCAAGGTTTCTCTTTATATTTATGATAAAGTATCACAAACTCTGGAAAGAAAAAAACTTTCGGATTCGATATGAGGCGATTTAAGATTAAGAATTTTTCATTCATTCCCATCCAATCAAAAGACATTCCCATCCAATCAAAAAAGACCTTTTTGTAATTGATTTCAGAATTTGAATCAATTGGAAGATAAAAAAGACCATTACCTTTATTATTAAGTTTATCCCGGATTTGGTCTTTTTTAGGTTCAACCTCAATATTTGTACTAAATTTCCAACCCAAATATTTTCTATCTGTATTTTTTTCCCTATCTATAATATCACTTTTTCCTAGATAATTCTTGATAGGAATATTCTTGAGTATGCTAAAAATTTTTTCGTTATTTCTGTTGGAATTTTCGGCCTTCTTCTTAGTTTCAGAATGAATATATATATATTTATATGATAAAAGATCATATCTATAGTTTTTTTGAAAATTCTCCTCTTTATTTCGTAATAAATAGACTTTCAAATTTTGTTTTTTTTTTGAATCAAATAATTGGTCTTTTTCATAGGAATACCGTTTATTTAAATCCTTATTTTGAGACGTATGACATTGATTTAGTCCATTTCTCCATTTTTGTGGGACTAATCTAGACCATGTAATCTGCGATAAATCGTATTGATAATGACCTCTTAACCAGTTTTTCCATGGATTCATTGCATTATTTGGAAGTTTCTTATGTCTTACTTCGGAATCAAATATTCCTTGTCTTCCAAAAAGATCTTTTATTTCATTCTTAAGAAAAAAAGAAGGTCCATTATATTGAAGAAGAGATCTTAACTTATTGAAGTTAATAACTTGGGTTTGTGATAATTTTAAAAATACATATTTTTGTGACAAGTAAGATAAATTTAAAAAAATATGTGACTTCCGCTTCCTATTTCTAAGATTATCAAAAGCCTTTTTTATAGTTATAGGCGAAATGAAGTCAATAATCTTTTCTTGATCTTTATTTATTTCATTATTGTCAATGTATTTATCAAGAATTTTTTTTGTTGATTCCATACAAATTTGTAGAGTGATTCTGCGCATATTAATGATACATAGAAAGATATCTATGTATATTTTTTCAATGAAAAATTTAACTATTAATTCAATATTTTTTCTTTTTAATATTTTCCAAATTTTTGGAGGTGATTCTCCATTATTTCCATTATTCTTATTATTTTTTTTTATTCTCGGCGTTACTTTTTTTTTATTTTTTTTCATTATTTCTATTTGATTTCTGATTGTGTTTCTTCTATCAATTCTATGTTTCATTTCTTTTTCGGCCTGTGAATAATTTGTCCAACCTGTAGATCGATTTTGAATAAGTGATTCCTGAATTATCTGAGCGCTGATTATAGAATCCTTTTCTGTTTGAGTTTCACTTGATTCATATATTTCTGTCGGTATAAATAATGGAATTTTTTTTTCTTTTAAAAGTTCTTTTATTTTTTGTTTTACAAATAAAACT